GTCAATCTCCGGTAGAAGGTTCCGTCGGAACAATTATTTATTTCAGGTACCTCTTAAATAAAAAAAAAAAAAGAGAGAAAATGTGGGGAGAAATGACAAGAAGATATTGGAACATGAATTTTGAAGAGATGATGAAAGCAGGAGTTCATTTTGGCCATGGTACTAGGAAATGGAATCCTAGAATGGCACCTTACATCTCTTCAAAGCGTAAAGGTATTCATATTACAAATCTTACTCGAACTGCTCGTTTTTTGTCAGAAGCCTGTGATTTAGTTTTTGATGCAGCAAGTATAGGAAAACACTTCTTAATAGTTGGTACCAAAAATAAAGCAGCCAATTTAGTAGCATCAGCTGCAATAAGGGCTCGGTGTCATTATGTTAATAAAAAATGGCTCGGTGGTATGTTAACGAATTGGTCCACTACAGAAATGAGACTTCATAGGTTCAGGAACTTGAGATCGGAACAAAATACGGGGAAACTCAACTGTCTCCCGAAAAGAGATGTAGCAATGTTGAAAAGGCAATTATCTCACTTGCAAACCTATCTGGGCGGGATCAAATATATGACGGGGTTACCCGATATTGTAATCATCGTTGATCAGCAAGAAGAATATACGGCTCTTCGAGAATGTCTCACTTTGGGGATTCCAACAATTTGTTTAATCGATACAAATTGTGACCCGGATCTCGCAAATATTCCGATTCCAGCGAACGATGACGCTATAGCTTCAATCCGATTGATTCTTAACAAATTAGTATCCGCAATTTGTGAGGGCGGTTCTAGCTATATAAGAAATTGTTGATTAATAATAGGATAAGTCAATGACTTTGGAAACTCCATAAATTGATTGAATCGGTTACTATCCCTGAGTCTCAAAAAAGAGATCAAAATCACTGGGGATATTATGTGATCGCTTGGGATCCGAAATATACGATTGATTCAAAGTAGACGAGTTGAGAAAGAGATACGAGATGGCTGAATCAAAATAATTCCTTTTTAAGTTCTATTTATGTCAGAGGGCAATATGAATGTTTTACCCTGTTCCATCAACTCACTAAAAGTGTTATACGATATATCCGATGTGGAAGTAGGCCAACATTTTTATTGGCAAATAGGGGGTTTCCAAGTCCATGCCCAAGTACTTATCACTTCTTGGGTTGTAATTGCTATCTTATTAGGTTCAGCCACTATAGCTGTTCGGAATCCACAAACCATTCCAACCGACGGTCAGAATTTCTTCGAATATGTCCTCGAACTCATTCGAGACTTGAGCAAAACTCAGATTGGAGAAGAATATGGTCCTTGGGTTCCCTTTATTGGAACTATGTTCCTATTTATTTTTGTTTCTAACTGGTCAGGTGCCCTTTTACCCCGGAAAATCATACAGTTACCGCATGGAGAGTTAGCTGCACCCACGAATGATATAAATACTACTGTTGCTTTAGCTTTACCTACGTCAGTGGCATATTTCTATGCGGGTCTTACCAAAAAAGGGTTGGGTTATTTCGGTAAATACATTCAACCAACTCCAATACTTTTACCAATTAACATCCTAGAAGATTTCACAAAACCCTTATCACTTAGTTTTCGACTTTTCGGGAATATATTAGCGGATGAATTAGTAGTTGTTGTTCTTGTTTCTTTAGTACCTTCGGTGGTTCCTATACCTGTCATGTTCCTTGGATTATTCACAAGCGGGATTCAGGCTCTTATTTTTGCAACTTTAGCCGCAGCTTATATAGGTGAATCCATGGAGGGTCATCATTGACTAGCTTCCGAAATGGTCTTAAAAAAAAGCTTATCCCAACTCATACCGGTATATACGATCTAGAATAGGAGCAAAAAAAAAATGTATGATATTAGAGAATTAAAAAAAAGTAAGGGGGGTCGAGCTGGGTATATGTAAGGGCTCTAAGCCAATCCCTGTATATGTTTCGAAGAATGATTCTAGAATCCGGTTCAATAGAAGATAAGGACGGTTTACATTATTAAAGAAACAATGTATATGTGATATTAGATATTCACTAGTTATATATGGGCTATCCATATATATTATTTCCCATCCCACTGAATTTAGACGGATTCCAATGCAAGCCCTTCCGTTTTATCTGTGACTGTGGATTGAATGAATAAACAAATGAAGTCAAGCATGCATATAGAAGAGAAAGAGCGAAGAATTGAAAGAATGGAATGGTTCGGAACAAAGAAATGGAAGAACTGGAACCGTATAGATTTACAAAGACTCCACGGATAGGAACTAAAAACGAGATATCGAAGTAGCTCTGATGATTCAGTAATATTATTATTTCAATTCAGAGTTCTTAGTTCTTTTTTTTTTTTCGGATAGATCTTAAGTGATGGAATAATGAAGTAATAATTCATCGGTTGATTGTATTATTAACCATTTCTTTTTTTTGGTGCGAGGAACTTAATATGAATCCATTGATTTCTGCCGCTTCCGTTATTGCTGCTGGATTGGCTGTGGGACTTGCTTCTATT